TACAAAAAACGAGATTCATGGGCGAGTAGGAGAAGGGACAAAATTAGGTATATGGAATCGAATGGCTCTAAGCCAACTCTTGTGGAGGTTTCGAAGAATGATTCTAAAATGCGATTGACTTTAAGATACGAATAGTTTGAATCTAAGATCTGAATATTTGGTTTACGTTATGGAAGAAACACATGTATATGGGATATTAGATATTGCTAGTTAGATATGAACTAAAGATATATCTAATCCGCCCTACTGTTGTTAATTTAGATAGGCATTCCGATAGAATAGGCATTCCAATAGAAATTCTTTTGTTTCGTCTTTGATTGTGAATTGACCGAATAAAGGGATGAAATAAAGACAACTAACGAACGAAGAGTTCAAAAAAAGGTTCGGAAAAAAGAAATGGAAGAACAAAAAATCAAAATTCATTGGACGATTGTATCATTAACTATTTCTTTATTTTAGTGCGAGGAACTTATCATGAATCCACTGATTTCTGCCGCTTCTGTTATTGCTGCTGGGTTGGCTGTCGGGCTTGCTTCTATTGGACCTGGGGTCGGTCAAGGTACTGCAGCAGGCCAAGCTGTAGAAGGTATCGCGAGACAGCCCGAGGCAGAGGGAAAAATACGAGGTACTTTATTGCTTAGTCTGGCTTTTATGGAAGCTTTAACAATTTATGGACTGGTTGTAGCATTAGCGCTTTTATTTGCAAATCCCTTTGTTTAATCCTATAAATAGGAAAATTACGTATTTTTTTGTCGTATTTAGAGACCTGTGCTCCTTGCTTTTTAAAATTATATATCGAATTTTGGACTCTATTTCGCAATAGATAAATTACTAAAAAAAAAATCGAAATTTAATATTAAATAATAATAATAAATAAATATAAATAGATAGAAGAAGTCGAAAAAAGGGTGAAGTGATACAAAAAAAAAGAACAGAGTGCTTTTTTTTTTTTAGTCTATTTAAAAGAGGAGATCATATGAAAAATGGAACCGAGTCTTTCGTTTCCTCGTTTCACTGGCCATTCGCCGGGAGTTTCGGGTTTAATACCGATATTTTAGCAACAAATCCAATAAATCTAAGTGTAGTGCTTGGTGTATTGATCTTTTTTGGAAAGGGAGTGTGTGTGAGTTGTTTATTTCAAGAATAGGCTGGATCCAACCAGCTGCACTTTTTTTTTTGTTCTAACTAGGACTGAAAAAGGTGCACGATTCCGCGAATTACTTCTGAATAAATTGAAAATCATATTTAAGAACTATAGCATTTCGTGATTCATTGGTAAATCTACTTTGATTCTCTATCAAACAAACCAATAATGCGGGACCATTAACATGAACATGGTTAAAGCTAAACCATTTGAAGTACAGACGCAGCATGGTACTCTTTCTACTTCTATGTTAATATCGAATAGAAATGTTTTCAAAATGAATAATTAGAATTTTTTTCGATATAAAACACTCGTGTCGATAAAATGATTTGAGCCTTTTATTTTTTATTGGAAAATATTGGAAAAACGGGTATTTCAATCAACCCCTTTTTATGCTGAATCGATGACCTAGATATTAAAGTAAGAAAAATTCTTTGGAGTTTAAGAAAAAAGAAACAACTTTGCTGACAATTATCTATTTTTGTTTGGTCAGAAGAGTCCTCCGAATATTCTTGTCTTGATTTTATTGATCAGTCACGACATTTTGGAATATGAATAGAGAAGCGAGGAAGAGGATAGGCTCATTACATTAAAAAAAAGATATGGGAATGCCCCCCCATACATAAATAGTTCAAGTAATTGAGTGTGAGAGCCAAATGAATCGAAAAATTCATGTTTGGTTCGGGAAGGGATTATGGAAATTTTGAGATGAATGGAACGATAATCTACTTTCATTAAGTGATTTATTAGATAATCGAAAACTGAGGATCTTAAATACTATTCGAAATTCAGAAGAACTGCAGGGAGGGGCCATTGAACGGCTGGAAAAAGCCCGGGCCCGTTTACGGAAAGTTGAAATGGAGGCAGATCAGTTTCGAGTGAATGGGTACTCTGAGATAGAACGAGAAAAATTGAATTTGATTAATTCAACTTCTAAAACTTTGGAACAATTAGAAAATTACAAAAATGAAACCATCCAGTTTGAACAACAAAGAGCAATTAATCAAGTCCGACAACGGGTTTTCCAACAAGCTTTACAAGGAGCTCTAGGAACTCTAAATAGTTGTTTGAACAAGGAGTTACATTTACGTACCATTAGTGCTAATATTGGCATGTTTGGGGCGCTGAAAGAAATAACTGATTAGTCCTTTTGCAGTAGGCATTATTTTTTTTCTTCCAAAAAAAATTAAGAAATACTCATGGTAACAATTAGAGCCGACGAAATTAGTAATATTATCCGTGAACGTATTGAGCAATATAATAGAGAAGTAAAGATTGTAAATATCGGTACCGTACTTCAAGTAGGCGATGGCATCGCTCGTATTTATGGTCTTGATGAAGTAATGGCAGGTGAAT